GTTACTTGTTAGTAGAGTTCCAACGAAAACGCCCCATTGAAGGGAATGCCAGAATTTTCTATTTCTAGGATCAATCAAATAGGGTTTTGTCGTTATAAAACATGGGATTCTACGGAAGCAATGAGAAATAGATACGAATAGAACAAGAAAGGGGGAAATAAAAAAAACATAGTATAGAAAAGTTATACAAAGTTATATACGAATCACTACCCCCCTTTTTTATTTCCTTAATGGAATTTCATTTGATTAGGGAGAAGTTCCTTAAAAATCTCCGCCTTCTTTAAAATATCCTGAACAGTTCCTGTAGGCTGAGCACCTTTTTCAAGGAAATAGAGAATAGCAGGAACATTTAAATAAGTTTGATTCCTTATCGGATCATAAAAACCCACTTTCCGAAGATCTCTTCCCTCTCTTCGGGATCGAACATCAATTGCAACGATTCGATAGACGGCTCATTGGGATAGATGTAGATGAACAATACCCCCCCTAGAACCGTATAGGAAGTTTTCTCCTCGTACGGCTCGAGAAAAAATGATTCGAAGTTTTTTCTATGTATAGAATTCTAACGAATGGCAAAAGGATCCATAAAATCAATTAGACTGTGATTTAACTCATTTTTTTCTTCTTCCCTCTTGAAAAAAAAAATCATTTGTACTCATAACTCAAGTTGGAAAATTATCAAAAATAGCTCAAAGGAAAATCTTTAGGCAATTTCATTTTTTGAGTGGTCTTTAACCCCCTTTTTTGTTTGTCTCGTTGAAAATCTATTTGGATTCTTTATTCTGATCCAGTTATTAAGACAATGGAAACGGCGTTTCCTTGTTCTGGGATCCTTTATCTTTGTTTTAAATCATTGGGTTTAGACATTACTTCGGTGCTTCTTAATCCTTTCAAAATGGCAGCAACATACCCTTTTTGTGATTTCTTTCTATCAAAGAATCATATGAACGATTGATTCCCGCGTGATACACTTTGGATCCAAAGGGTTTTATCAATTCCAACAAATTTGCTTTTGGAATTGAAAACTTGCTCGAATCGGATCCTTTCGATTTCTATATCGAAGATCTACTTACGAAGTTGTTCCAATTTATTGATTGGCATTAACCCTAGATCCTTGCCCCTGAGAAATGAATCAATACTTTCTACTCGAGCTCCATCATGTACTATTTACATTACAACCCAACAAAAAAGAGGGGTTGTAGTGGAAGAGAACAAACGATGTCGAGCCAAGAGCACCTTCATTCCTATATAAACCTATATAAAATGGTGGATGTAAGACTAAGAATCCACACCGGATCGTGTCCTTCAAGTCGCACGTTGCTTTCTACCACATCGTTTCAAACGAAGTTTTACCATAACATTCCTCTAATTTGGAACCAGTATGGAATTGATTCAATTATGGAATCATGAATAGTCATTGGTTCAGTCGGTACATAGACATAGTAATCTATACTTTTTTTTCTATACATAATACATAGATGGTGAAGATTTTTCTGAAAAAATCTTAGCAAGGCCCCATCTTTAAAGATTACATTTGATCATCATAAGAAAGCTAAATCTCTGTTTCTTTTCGAATTGAATCATCAATCATTTAAAGCAAATAAATAGATCTAACAATAAAGCCAATTTCGTTTTTTTCATGAGATGGCTAAAAAAGACTGATGTAAGGGAAGAGTTAGGTCCTTATTCTTTCGATTCTTATTTTTTCAATCAGATGAACGAATAGGGGGTTTTCGTATCTATCAGATAGACTGAACAACTGTCACTGTTATGGATATTCTATGTTAAAGTGAAATATTTCCATTTTCACATAGAAGGGATTACAATTCTTTTTCACAAAAACCGAAAGACTGTTGTTACTGAAATAGAATGAAATCGAACGATAACAATACATACATATAAGCTAAGCATTTCCTCATTGTAATTTTATATGTATTTTATTTAACCTGGGGTTAAGTAATCTTTCTGCAATCTTGCCATAAAGTAAAATGAATAAAATGTATGAATCACCCCCCCGTCTCAATCATTACATGGATTTACAATTATTCATTAGAGCCAAACACGAAATACTTAAAAAGTTCAAAGAAAATACATCGGTTACATATGTAACTTGATTCTTTGTTAATGCAATTTGGACAGACACAGATATTCAAATTAATACCTTCCATTGCTGATTGCTGATTAACGCCTATCTACTCCCCAAATTCTATGGGAATGATGAGTCATAAATAAAAAAAGGATCCTTTTTTACGGAATGCGGACTATCTTGTCTAGGGACAAAGACAAACAAGTCCAGATTAAGTCCTTGTCCTCTGCTCCTATTTTTTATTTTACCCTAACCCAGTCTTAAGAGACTTAATCCCATTGAGTGAATTTCATTAGTACCAAGAACCCCCTCTTACTCTTGTTTAGAATTCAGAGATCCGCAGAACATTAGAACATTCATAATTGGGATACTTTAAATGATAGGGAATAAAAGATAGGTAAGATAGGCTCTTTCGCATTTCGATTCAAAAAGGATCTTTGAAAATTCAAATAGATATGGGACGTCAGGTTTTTCTAAGTAACTAATTTCCTTCAATATGAAGGAAATGAGCATAGGACAAAAGCCCGCCCTACTTTTTTGAATTCAAACTCTTGTGATCTATGTTCCCATCTTACTTGGATCACAAATATATTCAGTTACATCAGCATGTCATTTGAACTCGATTAAGTTCAGTTTTTGATGATATGATTCAGAGAAGAATCATTAAAAATAAGAAAAGAAACAATAATCACATTCTATCCAATATTAGGCCTTTAAACAGAATGTTGTTTCAAAAAGCAATGCAATCTTTATTCTGATAAAATTATGATAGAACGGATATGCTCTGGGACGGAAGGATTCGAACCTCCGAATAGCGGGACCAAAACCCGTTGCCTTACCACTTGGCTACGCCCCATTTCGATTTCTATTCGATAGATTTCTATTCAACACTCATAAAGAATAATATTGGTATTGGGTGTTCGTCAATTCCGGTCCAAATATCTATAGAAAATCTTTATAGAACAGATTAGATTCTTGCTAGGATTTTGACACGTGTAGATATAGAATTCAACTGAATTTATTGATCATTACATATAATTCAATTAAGATATTGTATGAAAGAAAGTATGATTTCTTCTATTCTCTTTTGAGAATTGGAGGATTTTTGATTGGGTAGGTTCAAAGAAAAAGAAGGTTTTTTTCTACCTTACTTGATTTTTACTTATATCAATAACTCAATCAAAATGCAATTATCTCCAAGAAAAAAATGTCTGTTATGCTTAATATCTTTAGTTTGATCTGTATCTGTCTTAATTCTGCCCTTTATTCGAGTAGTCTTTTATTCGCCAAATTGCCCGAGGCCTATGCTTTTTTGAATCCAATCGTAGATATTATGCCAGTCATACCTTTGTTCTTTTTTCTCTTAGCCTTTGTTTGGCAAGCTGCTGTAAGTTTTCGATGAAATCTTTAATACTATGCCTAGGAAATTCATGATTTATTCGAGAAAAAAAATTCTAACAATACAAATACAATTAATAAGATCAACTAAGTCTTACAGTATGAACCTTCGATTCAAACATGGAAAGTCTGGGATAGCCGCGATAAATCAAAATTAGGCTCGCCCCATTTCCCCATTCTGACCTTTTTTCCAATGAAAGACCCTAACCCTATTAGGGTCCTCCACAATATCTAATTGTGGATATGAAAGAAATTTTTGGTAATGAAAGACTCTTATTACAAATGAATTTTCATTTCGAAAAATGCTTTTCTATTTCTAGAAAGCACTTCATTTCTTGGTGTCAAAATAGAATATGTGGTATAAAAATGGAGGATCTATTCTCTTTTCTCGTTTTTTCCCAAAAATGATCTTGGAGATTGTGTAATGCTTACTCTCAAACTTTTCGTTTACACAGTAGTGATATTCTTTGTTTCTCTCTTCATCTTTGGATTCCTATCTAATGATCCAGGACGTAATCCTGGGCGTGAAGAATAAAATAAAAAAGGGTTTGCGAAATTTGAAAGATAAATCAATCATCAACGGAAAGAGAGGGATTCGAACCCTCGGTACGAATAACTCGTACAACGGATTAGCAATCCGCCGCTTTAGTCCACTCAGCCATCTCTCCCAATTGAAAAAGATAATTATTATTACTATGTTACATTACACATGAAGTAAGGATTGAAAAAAGTCTTTCTTTCTCTTTCTTTATATTATGTACAACTTTTCTCAGCAATTTAGATAAAGTAAGGGCTCGAAAGGTCCAATAGAAAGAAAAAATATAAAGAAAAATAAAGAAGGCCTCGTTGCTTTGATTTTGTTCCTTTTATTCCCATGGCCTGGCCTGGTCAATACCTAGCCGGGCCTTTTTTTTGTTCCAACGAATCCTAGATAAAATCTAAAATAATTTATCTGATTTGAAAACAAAAATGCTTGCTATTAAAGCAACAACAAAAAGACGAAGGACTTTTTCCTTTCTTATTATATAAAATCAAAGTGTCATTTCTTATTATTCTGTCTTCCTTTTTTATTTACTTGACGACCCTACTGGAATCAAAAAATGAAACTATGGATTCTTACACAATGCATTTTTATGTTATGATTTCAGTGGTTTTGGCGAGCCGTATCTATCAAACTCCTCCAGCAAAAGAAAAGATAGAACTTGTTATTTAGTTATTTAAATGAGCCCTCTTTTCCGAATCTCATGAAATTTGAATTCCCCCACGAAAAACGTCAACACTCTAATTTTCATGATTCTTTTATGATCCTATCTTGATTACGCCTAATTCCCCTGTTCGACAAAAGGTCCATTTTTGTATAATAATCACATTGTAGCGGGTATAGTTTAGTGGTAAAAGTGTGATTCGTTCTATATAACCCTCTTAATAGTTAAGGGGTCTTTCGGTTTGATTCATATTCCGATCAAAAACTTTATTTCTTAAAAGGATGTAATCCTTTACCTCTCAATGACATATT